AAAATAAAAAGGCACAAGATAAGGGATTTTGTCGAGGAATCTTTTTCCTATTCATGTATCATAGATTGGTAGGGAGATTTGGATCCCTTGTTTGCTCTTCCCAGCATTTTCCATATGAAAGAAATTAGGAATAGAGAATCTATTTCAAAATCAAAACAAGGTAGATTTTATATCTATTCTTTTTTATTGGATTTGATACATTGTGGTCAATCACGTAAGATTGGTGAATTAGTTGAAAGTACGGAAAGAGAGGGATTCGAACCCTCGGTAAACAAAAGTCTACATAACAGTTCCAATGTTACGCCTTCAACCACTCGGCCATCTCTCCAACATCAGGATTATGACTGAGTATCTGGGTGAATAGCGAGTTATTCATCGTTTTTTAGATTATGGTTAATAGATACCCTTTTTGACCGGAAAAATTGGAAGTAGATAGAAGGTTTTTTTTAATGAGTCCGCTTTTATGTTAGTTCGTACTATACAATTCCTTTGTTTGTGAGAAAATTTTCTCACAAAAGAAAAGGTAAAGGAAATAAAAAGAGTTAGAGAATGGATTACTACCTATGCCAAGATCGCGTATAAATGGAAATTTTATTGATAAAACCTTTACAATTGTAGCCGATATCTTATTACGAGTCATTCCGACAACTTCCGGAGAAAAAGAGGCATTTACTTATTACAGAGATGGTGCGATTTGATTATCATTATTTTTTTTTTCTCGCCGATTTGGAATAGAAAGAAAAACGAGTATTGAAAAAAAATCTACGCTTTTGAAGGTGAAGTTTATAATAAAAAAAACAATCCCTTCTGTCATGTATCCACGATTAATGCAGCCTTAGATGCTTCAATTGTGAATTATAGTATTGAGCAAAAGGTTTTTACCTATGGTTCCCGTATTACAGATCAATCCTACTACACTAATACAATATACGAATAGGAGGCATAGGGGAAGAAGCACTACGCCGAGAAATCAACAACACGAAAACTTTCTTCAAAATGATTCCCTTTCTTTCTTCTTCTTATTTTGGATTGGGACTAATTAAAATGGTTGGAACAATAAACATCCATCTCGTTCGTACTTTGGATACCCGTATAACCATTGAAGACTGTTGAAGTGACTAATTCCTGGAAATTTAGGGGCGTTGAGAACAAAGAAATTTTTAGAGTTTCCTTTTTTATTTTTATCTAGCATGAACCCACTTGGTAGTAAGAAAAGATCTTTTGCAAGAAGGTTGGCTAGGGATTTCTTGTAAAAACATTAGCCCCGCTTAGTTCATAATGACATCACATTTTTACATATATTATTTTCATTATGCACCTAAAGGAGGAGCCGTATGAGATGAAAATCTCACATACGGTTCTGAAACGGAGAATTCGTTAAAGCGAATGACGACCGTAACGGATGTCGGCTCAATCTGAAGGAAATTATGCGGAAGCATTACAGAATTATTATGAAGCTATGCGACTAGAAATTGACCCCTATGATCGAAGTTATATACTCTATAATATAGGCCTGATCCACACAAGTAATGGGGAACATACCAAAGCTTTAGAATATTATTTTCGGGCATTAGAACGAAACCCCTTTTTACCACAAGCTTTTAATAATATGGCTGTGATCTGTCATTACGTGCGACTATCTCCACTATAGAAAAAAAGAACGAACAGCTAGTCAATGAAATACTAGAAACACAAAAAAAGGGCTTTCTACATAAGCATCGTCCAAAACGATTTTTTTATCAGCTGTAGCAAATAAATAAACTTCATTGATCGAAATATGAAGTGAAGACTAGATATGCCTAAATCCTTTCTTTCTATGGATAAAAAAAGATTGAATTGATAGAGGAAGCACCGTAAAGATCAATTGGAAAGGTTTTGGACCGATACAACAAGAGCTGTTTATTTATATCATAATATGAGATAAATCTTAGGAATCCACTTATGTAATAGAGTAGATCCCCTAAGGTAGTGAGCAGCGGTGTAGCATCAGATCCTAAAGACAGTAAGTCTTTTTCTTTTTTATGAAGTATGAAAAAGTCTTTTTCAAAGATTCTATATAAATTTTTATATGAAAGCGGGATAGTTACCTTTCAGAAAATTTTAATATCTAATAACAGTGGACATGCCTTTTTTTTCTGAAGGTAGGAGAAAAGATAAAACTTATTATATTAATTAATATATTAATTAAATCAAAATGAAAGTTTGAAACTCATGTAATTACTCTCTTTTGTTTAATCCAAGAAAAACAAAATATCTATAAGAAATCTCATTCAATTAGACATTCAATTAGATATAAAGTTCAAAGTAGGTTAAAGTTAAAAAACTGGTACACCGAAACAAAAGAGTTGGTTGTCGAGCCGTATGAGGTAGGAAACTCTCAAGTACGGTTCTCAGGGAGGGAATTGACCCGCCTATTCCGACCGTGGAGAACAGGCCATTCAACAAGGAGATTCTGAAATGGCGGAGGCTTGGTTCGCTCAAGCCGCTCAGTATTGGAAAC